GCATTTTGATTCTATATCGAAAGACTAGAAACATTCCTTTTTTTCTTGCTTCAACAAAAAAGCATTTTTTTTACTATTTCTTATACTATTTTTTTATACTATTTATCATAGTATAGTATATAGTATTAATATAGTTAGAAAAAAAATGAAATGAAAAATTTTCTAACTATGATTCGTTGAATTCAAAAAAGGCCCGGCAAGGTATTGACCAGGCCAGGCCATGGGAATAAAAGGCCTTTCGCGAAAAGTATTTCTGGTTTTATTTATATTGATTGTTTTTTTTTATTGAATCCTTAGTTGAGTTGGAATTTCGGATAACCCTTGTAATATATCTTGTATCCGTTTATATTTTTTTATTTAACGTTTTATATATTTTTTGTATTGATTTTTATATGTATTTATATATTATTTTTATATGTATTTATATATTATAATGATATAATAGTATATAATAGAATTTATATATATTATTATTATATATGTTTGTATACATTTTTTTCTATATTCTGTTTATATTTATATATATATATATCAGACTTTTTCTATATCTATATAGAATCTATATTTATAATCTATATTCTGTTTAGATATAGATAATATAATGTATTCAATTCTTATATCTATTTCTTATATCTATTATTAAGATAATCTATTTAATCTATTATAATATTATTTTATATTAAAAAAAGGAATCTGAAAAAAAAAAGAAAAATATATCAATAACTTAAAAAATTGGACTTATATTTCAGGTTAATTATTCTATATAGAATAGAATGGATAATAGAATGTATAAATTATTCTCTCGAATTTATAAGAGTCTAGAATCTGAAAGAATTTCGAATTGAAATTTTATATTGATATTATATCTATATATGTCTATTGAATTGAAAACCTAGAAAAAAATATTTTTAAAATGGCACGTTATGTGTAATCTAACTATAGTAATTAGTAATTCTTTTTTGTAATTAGTAATTACTTTTTTTCAATAGGGAGAGATGGCTGAGTGGACGAAAGCGTCGGATTGCTAATCCGTTGTACGAGTCATTCGTACCGAGGGTTCGAATCCCTCTCTTTCCGTTTCTGTTGATGATTTACTATTTTTTTTCTCTTTCGAATTTCTTGAGTTTTGTTTATTTGTTTATAAAAAAAATAAGACACTAAAAAAAGTAAGGAAACTCCTCTTTTATTCTTCACGTCCAGGATTACGTCCGGGGTCATTAGATAGAAATCCGAAAATGAAGAGAGAAACAAAGAATATCACTACTGTGTAAACGAAGAGTTTGAGAGTAAGCATTACACAATCTCCAAGATCTTTTTGGATAAAAAAGAGAATAGATTCCCCCATATATTCTATTTTGACACCGAGAATTTAAGTAGTTTCTGGAAATAAAAAAAAAAGAAGAAAAATGTATTTATTTGTTAAGTGTTAGGAGTCTCCCTTTTATCAAATATAAAAAACCGCTTTCCTACCCACAATTTTTGTGGAAGACCTCACAAGGTCTTTCACGGAAATTGTTGTTAGAACGAGAAAGGAAGTGATTCCCATTTTTCGAGGCTATCCTATCCAATACTTTTTATATTTGAAATTGGAATTGAGAGTTAATACTATAAGATGTATCTGATCTTTTCATTTATTAGTATAACCATATTAGACTTTTTTCTCGAATAAACCGTTCATTTTTCTAGGACAATATTTGAAATCTCATCGAAAACTTACAGCAGCTTGCCAAACAAAGGCTAGTAGAAAAAAGAGTAGAGGTATGACTGGCATAAAATCGACGATTGGACTCAAAAATGCGTAGGCCTCGGGCAATTTGGCGAATAAAAAACTACTCGAAGAAAGGGCAGAATTAAGACAAATACAGATCAAACTAAAGATATTAAACATAGCAGACATCTTTTTTTTTTTGAAGATTATTGCATTTTAATTGAGTTTTTTATATAAGATAAGCGAAAAATGAAGAAAGCAAAGTAGATCAAAAATCCTTTCTTTTTTTTTTGAACTTACTCAATAAAAAACTCTTCCATTCTCAAATCAAAAGAGAATAGAAAAAATCATACTTTCATACATTATCTTAATTAAATTATATGTAATGATCAAGAAATTCAGTTTAATTCTATACCTACACGTGTGAAAATCCTAATAACAATCGACGGGATTCTATCGAGATTTTGGCGGGAATTGACGAACAATCAATAACAATATTAGTGTAGAGTAGAAATCGAAGTGGGGCGTGGCCAAGTGGTAAGGCAACGGGTTTTGGTCCCGCTATTCGGAGGTTCGAATCCTTCCGTCCCAGAGCATCTGTATTCTATCCTAAAATTTAAGGGACTGTTTGTAACATGTAACATAAAGTGTAGTCTTATATTATATAGATCATTTTTTTCTTCTTTCGCTTTTTTTATTTAAAGATTCCTTTCTGAATTCTATATTTTTCACAAACGGAATTGAATTCAAAGCACACACAGATATAACTGAATCTAATTGTGATCTAATATAGGCAAGATAGGATAATAGATTGATTTTTTTTATTTCAATTACAACAATTAACTATAATAAAAATATACTAATAGTTATGTTAATATTCATAGAATTTTCAAAGATGCATTCATAATCAAAAATAAAAATGCGAAAGCAATTTTATATTCTCTATCCCTCAAATTATTCTCTATCCCTTAAATTAAATGAGGCAGCTAAATTAGAAATTCTCCGTATTGTGGATGTGGATATGGATTCGAAACAAGAGTCTATTTTCGTACTTATTGGTATTGTTGATATTGAATTCAATCAATATTCAATTCAATCAATAGGATTAAAGTTCCTATGTTAACTATGTTGAGGTAAAATAACAAGGAAGAAAAAATATGAAATTTAGGTCTGTTTCGTTTTGTACCTAGACAGTTTATAATTGTGTCTGTAAAAAAAAAGGGGGCGCTTTTTTTGGGGGGGTTCTGACCCCTGATACCTATGGAGAATTGGGCGGGGGTAGATAAGAATTAAGCAACAATAAAAGGTGTCGATTTGCGTATTTACCCAAATCTCATTTCGAATCGAGTTCTCAAAAAATAAAGTTCCATATGTAATTTGAAACTGAATTTTTAGGTATTTCGTATTTTGTTCTTTATTTTATAACGAATGAATAAGTAAAAATCTATGTATTGGTTGAAAGGAAAGGTGATTCAGACATTCTATTCGCCTTAACGGAAATTTTAGTAAACCCAAAAAGAAATACGTAACGTATAAAATGGGGAAATATTCCTATCTTATCTATATAACCTTTGATCTCAGTCTTTGATCTCAGTAAGAAGGGTTTACTATTTTTGTGAAAAATCAGATTTGTTTTTCCAAGTTATCGTTTCGATATACCGATCGTTTTTATTTAAATCATTAATGCTGAGTTCTATAAAAAAGCTGTATGTATTTTTGGCTTTTATTGTAAATGTAAAAAAAATCCCAATAATGATGTTGAATTAGGAATCTTTTTTGCATTTATTAACTTACTTAGTTTATCTTACATTTCTATATAACTTTCTATTTAGAATTTCTATTTAGAATCCCATAATACTACTTACTATTATAATCCTATAATAGTACTATAAGAAAAATAAATAGAAATAAAGATAAAATAGATATAGAAAAATCTATTAAACCAAAATTAGATAGGATTTCATTAATAGATCATTAATTCTATCCGTATATTATTTAATGTAAATAAAAAAATAGAATATATAGAATATATTAATAGCATATATATTTAATATAGAATTAAAGTATAGATTTCTATGTACGTACCGACTAAACCAATGACTATTCATGATTCCATAATTGAATCAATTGCATACCGGTTCAAAATTTGAGGAATGTTATGGTAAAACTTCGTTTGAAACGATGTGGTAGAAAGCAACGTGCGACTTGAAGGACACGATCTGGTGTGGATTTTTAGATCCATCATTTTTTATAGAAAAGGTGCTCTTGGCTCGACATCCCCTGTTCTATTAGACTAGGACCCACACTTTTTTTATTGTGTTGTAGTTAATTTAAACTAGTACATGATGGAGCTCGAGTAGAAAGTATGCATTCATTTCTTAAGAGCAAGAATCTAGGGTTAGTGTGAATCAATAAATTCGAACAACTTCGTAAGTATATTTTTGACAGATAAATCGAAAGGATCTAATCCCGCCAAGTTTCCAACCCAAAAGGAAAATTTGTTGGAGTTGATAAACCCTTTTCGATAACAAAATATATTGTGAGAGAATCAAGTATTTGTATGATTCTTTTATTTGATAAACAATCACAAAAAGGGTATGTTGCTGCCATTTTGAAAGGATTAAAGATCAACGAAGTAATGTATAAACCTAATGATTCAAAGCAAAGAGATTCCGAAACAAGGAAAGGCCCTTCTCTTTCTCAATTGTATCAACAACTGGATTAGAATAAAGAATTCCAATAGAGGTTAAATAAGCCAGACAAGGGGGGGTTAGAGACTACTCAATAAATATAAACCAAATGTTTCTTTTGAGTTATTTGAGAGTTATTCAACTTGAGTTATGAGTACAAGTGGTTTTTCAGGAAAGAAGAATAAGAGCAAAAGGGGCTTAATTCTTAGTCGAATTAATTTAATGATTTTATGGATCTATTTGCCATTAGAATTTTTTATATCCAGAACTTGAAAAAAAAGAATAAGAAATCATTTTTCTTGAGCCGTACGAGGAGAAAACTTCTTATACGTTTCTAGGGGGGGTATTGTTCATATAATCTATCCCAATGAGCCGTCTATCGAATTGTTGCAATTGATGTTCGGTCCCGAAGAGAAGGAAGAGATCTTCGGAAAGTTGGTTTTTATGATCCGATAAAGAATCAAACTTATTTAAATGTTCCCGCTATTCTATATTTTATTGAAAGGGGCGCTCAACCTACTGGAACTGTTTATGATATTTTAAAGAAGGCAGAGGTTTTTAAAGAACTTCGCCCTAATGAAACGACATTCACTTAATAAAAAAAAAATACAACAAGAAAGGGACTTGAGTGATTCGTATATAGTTTGATAGAATCCTTTCTTTATTATTCCCACCCTTTTTGCTCTATTCAGACCTATTTTGTATTGTTCTCGTAGGAGGCTGTGTCTCCTTTACTGATTGATCAAAATAAAAATTTTTGATATAAGATGTCTAGAAAAAAGGATCAAGTGAATAAACCAAGCAAGTTTTATATTGACCAAATAACTAACGGTAGGAATTGGAGCTAGCAATAAACAATTCTGACATTCATTTCAATTGGATGGTTTTCTTTGGAACTATACGCAAAAAGAATTAATTATTTGACGTATAATTTTTGAAATTTTTTCTACTTCTTTTGTATTTCGCTCTACATTCCTTTCTAATTATCTACCTTATTTAGCTAATTTAGATAGTGCCAATCCAACACAAGTTCTTTTTTTTTTTTTAACATACATATTGACAAGAGTGTAGTGAACAAATATAATTCAAGTGTAAATGGATCCGTTTTTCTCTATTTTTTTGTCCTACATACAAAACACAGGTTTTGTTTTTTACTTTATTCAAAGATTTGTTGAATTTGTTGTGATACAAAACAAAACTGCTTATAAGGAAATGGAGATAATAAAAAAAAGAATATCTGAAAATATAGAGATAGAAAGATAGAGAAAAAAAATAGAATATATATCTATCTATAATGTAGTGGATGAAAATATCTAAGAAACAGTCTAGTTTTTTATTTGAAAATTTATTGTATTGTCAGTTGATCTTTTTTTTATTTTTTGCTAATTCACCGTTTTGGTTGGCTTGTCTAATTTCGTTATTTTGATCTCGATTGTATCTATATACTTTCTTTGGGTTGCTAACTCAATGGTAGAGTACTCGGCTTTTAAGTGCGGCTAGGGCCTTTTACACATTTGGATGAAGCAAGGGATTCGTCCACACCATCGGTAGAGTTTGTAAGACCACGACTGATCCTGAAAGGAATGAATGGAAAAAAGAGCATGTCGTATCAATGGAGAATTATTAAACAATTTCGTTCTTATTGGATCGGTACAAAAATTCTTAGAACGAAACGAAATGAATTCAAATTTGGGTCGATTGAATACAGGGATCGAGCCTTATGGCTCTAATTGTAGGGAAAGAAAAAGCAACGAGCTTATGTTCTTAATTGGAACGATTACCCGCCCTAATTAAACGTTAAAAATAGATTAGTGACTGATGCGGGACGGCTTTTCCAGGAGTGGATTACCGATTTTTTGGTGAATCCTAACTATTAGACATTTTCCATTAGAAAAGAAAATGGAGATGAATGTGTAGAAGAAACAGTATATTGATAAGGATACCTTTTTTCCAAAATCAAAAGAGCGATTGAGTTGAAAAAATAAAGGATTTCTAACCATCTTCTTATCCTATAACTATATCTAGATAGGACAGAAACCAATTAGATGGAAAAAAGATAGAGAGTCCGTTGATGAGTTTACCTGTTTCCGAGGTATCTATTCTTTTGTATTAGAATACCCTGTTTTGACTGTATCGCACTATGTATCATTTTATAACCCAAGAAACCCTCGACTTTTCTTTTCGTTTCCGGTCTCATTTTAAATGGAGGAATTCCAAGGATATTTAGAACTAGATAGATCTTGGCAAGACGAATTTTTATATCCACTTATCTTTCAGGAATATATTTATGCACTTGTACATGATCCGGGTTTTGGGCCCGTTTTGTTGTCAAATAAAAATACAGGTTATGACACAAACTACAGTTTACTAGTTGTAAAACGTTTAGTTATTCGAATGTATCAACAGAATTATTTGATTCTTTCTGTTAATGATTCTAACAAAAATGAATTTGTGGGGCACAAGAAAAATTTTTATTCTCAACGGATCTCAGAGGGGTTTGCAGCTATTGCGGAAATTCCATTTTCTATGCGATTAATATCTTCCCTAGAAGGAAAAGAACTCAAAGAATCTCCAAATTTACGACCAATTCATTCAACATTTCCTTTTTTAGAGGACAAATTTTTACGTTTAAGTTTTGTGTTAGATATATTGATACCTCACCCTGTCCATCTGGAAATCTTGGTTCAAACTATTCGGTACTGGGTAAAAGATACCTCCTGTTTGCATTTATTACGATTCTTTCTTTATGAATATTGTAATAGTGTTATTACTCTAAAGAGATCTGTTTCCAATTTTTCAAAAAATAAGAATCAAAGATTCTTATTGTTCCTATATAATTCCTATGTGTGTGAATGCGAATCCATCTTCGTTTTTCTCCGCAACCAATCCTCTCATTTACGATCAACGTTTTACGGAGCCTTTCTTGCACGAGTTTATTTCTACCTAAAGTTAGAACATTTTGTAAAAGTATTTACTAAGCACTTTTCGGTTATCCTTTGGTTCTTCAAGGATCCTTTTCTGCATTATGTTAGGTATCAAGGAAAATGGATTCTGGCTTCAAGGGGGACATTTCTTCTGATGACTAAATTTAAATATTACTTT